TAATTTTAAATTAAAATTTACAATTTATTTTATTTCTATATTTTTTTTATTTCCTTTTTTTCTTCAAATCCAAAAATTCCTATTTTTTTTTACGTAGGTCGTCGATTCGGCATTGGAAAAAAAAAGAGCAAGATGCCCATTTTTTTAATAAATGGTTCAAATCATTTTATCGATATGAGTGTTCTATATCAGATAAATTACCAACTATTCATTTTTAAACCATTTCGGTACGTTAGTACCGGTAGAAAGAGTACCATGTTTTGCCTGGACTTCAAACAGTTTAGCTTTAACCATGTTAATGGTCTCACATTATTGGTTGATAGAGAATCAAATTTACCAATAAGTCACGAAATGCTATGGTTCTTACATATGATTTCTTAATTTATTCAGACTTAATTTATTCAGAAATAATTCGTTGAGATCGTTCACTTTTTTTCCTATTTATCCTATAAAATGAATAAAATACCATAAATAAAGTGCAGTCGGATGGATCCAACCTATTTTTGAAATACACAACTCGCACACACTCCCTTTCCAAAAAAAATCAATACACCAAGCACTACACTTAGATTTATTGGATTTGTTGCTAAAATATCGGTATTAAACCCGAAACTCCCGGCGGATGGCCAGTGACTCAAGGAAAAGAAAGAATCGGTTACATTTTTCATATGCTCTCCTCTTATAGATAGGACTAACAAAGAACAGAGTTCTTTTTGTATCACTTCGTCGTCCCTTTTTTGATCGATTTCTTTTTTTTATATAAATTTTATTTCCATTTTTTTTTTTTTTTAATGGGAGTAGATTAAATCTAGTAATTTAATTTGATAATTTTGAAATTTCTTACTTGAAGTTTCCAATCCAATAAAATACTTATTAGGTTAAGTCTTGGGTCTCATGTCAATTGTGAAATATCTCGTTTGTTGAAACGATTCCTAAAAAAAGTAAAAAAAAGGTTTCCATTGTACTAAACTAAGTACGCGAAGGAAGAAAACGAGCGGATCCTGTAATTACTCATCCTCAAAACAGTCCTTCCTTTCCTGGGGTATTGTCTCAACAAATAAATAATTGTAGGAGTAAAGCGTTGATATAATTAGAAGAAGCAAACAGCAATTCTGAGTTAATAAAATAAGAAAAAAGTATAGCGAGTTAAATTAAAAAAATAAGAAAAAAAGTATAGTATGTAAGGTACTTTTTTACATTTCTAGGATTAAACAAAAGGATTCGCAAACAAAAGCGCTAACGCCACGACCAGTCCATAAATTGTTAAAGCTTCCATAAAAGCTAGACTAAGCAATAAAGTACCTCGTATTTTACCCTCTGCTTCTGGTTGTCTCGCAATACCTTCTACAGCTTGACCCGCAGCAGTACCTTGACCAACTCCAGGTCCAATAGAAGCAAGCCCTACGGCCAATCCAGCAGCAATAACGGAAGCGGCAGAAATCAGTGGATTCATGGTAAGTTCCTCGCACCAAAAAAAAATGGTTAATGATACAATCAACCAATGAATTTTTACTTCATTTTTTTTATCATTTTTTTTTCATTAAGATTTTATCATTAAGATCTATCTGATTAAGATCTATCGGGTCGAAATAACTAAAAACTCCGAATTGAAATGATAATATTACTGAATCGTCAGAACTATTTCGATATCTCATTTTGAGTTTCTACCCATAATGGAGTTTTTGTAAATACATATGTATACGGTTCTAGTTATTGCATTTCTTTGTTTCGAACCATTCTTTCATTCAATTCTTCTTTCCTTTCTTTTTTCTTCTAGATACTATCCTTGAGTTCATCTCTTTTTTGCATTTCATTCAATCCACAATCACAGACGAAACAGAAGGACTTATATTGGAACTATATAAATGCAGTGAACCGCAATCAAATCAATCAATAATAATATATATAATATATATATATATATAATATATATATATATAGGGTATATATATATATTAGGAATAGTCCTATATAACTAGTAAATATCTAATATCACATATACATTTGTTTCTTCCATAACGTAAACCACCCACATTCTATATTGAATCGGATTCTAGAATCATTCCTCGAAACAGACACAGGGGCTGGACTTATAGAGATTACATACATCTAGTGTGACCCCCCCAACCCATCTTTTTTTTTTACAATTCCGCAATATCGTCTATCTTTTTTCCTACGACTCTAGGTCGTATATTCATACATATTTATATTTATATCTATTATGTTCCCCAACCAAGTGGATTATCTTGAATCATGCATGAATTGGGATAAGCTTAAAAAAGACTATTTCGAAAACTAGTCAATGATGACCCTCCATGGATTCACCTATATAAGCCGCGGCTAACGTTGCAAAAATAAGAGCTTGAATACCACTTGTAAATAATCCAAGAAGCATAACAGGTATAGGAACTACTGAAGGGACTAAAGAAACAAGAACAACAACTACTAATTCATCAGCCAATATATTCCCGAAAAGTCGAAAACTAAGAGATAAAGGTTTTGTGAAATCTTCTAGGATGTTAATTGGTAAAAGTATTGGGGTTGGTTGAATGTATTTCCCGAAATAACCCAATCCTTTTTTGCTAAGACCCGCATAAAAATATGCCGCTGACGTGGGTAAAGCTAAAGCAACAGTAGTATTTATATCATTCGTAGGCGCAGCTAACTCCCCATGAGGTAATTGTATGATTTTCCAAGGTAAAAGAGCACCTGACCAGTTAGAAACAAAAATAAATAAGAACATAGTTCCAATAAAGGGAACCCAAGGACCATATTCTTCTCCAATCTGAGTTTTGCTCAAATCTCGAATAAATTCAAGGACATATTCGAAGAAATTCTGACCGTCGGTCGGAATGGTTTGTGGATTCCGAACAGCTATGATGACTGAACCTAATAAGATAGCAATTACGACCCAAGAAGTGATAAGTACTTGGGCATGGATTTGTAAACCTCCTATTTGCCAATAGAAATGTTGGCCTACTTCTACACCCGATATATCGTATAACCCTTTGAGTGTTTTAATGGAACATGGTATAACATTCATATTGTCCTCTGACAGAAATTGAACTTCAAAAAAGGAATTATTTTGATTCAACCATCTATTTATCAACTCACTAACTTGAATCATTAATCGTATATTTTATTTACGATACCAAGAAATTACATAACATCATAACATAATATCAATATTCCCAGTACTTTTTTTATCTCTTTTTAAAAATTAAATTTTATCTCTTTTTAAAAATTCAAAAATAGTAACCGATCCAATAAATCTATGGAGTTGCCAAATAATTAACTAATCTTATTATTCTTAATATTATTCTTAATGATAATCAACGATTTCTTATATAGCTAGAACGACCCTCACAAATTGCAGATACTAATTTGTTAAGAATCAATCGGATTGAAGCTATAGCGTCATCGTTTGCTGGAATCGAAATATCTGCGAGATCTGGGTCACAATTTGTATCGATTAAACAAATTGTCGGAATCCCCAAAATGACACATTCTCGAAGAGCCGTATATTCTTCTTGCTGATCAACGATGATCACAATATCAGGTAACCCCGTCATATATTTGATCCCACCGAGATATGTTTGCAAGGTAGATAATTTTCTCTTCAACATTGCTGCATCTCTTTTGGAGAGACAGTTGAATTTCCCCATCTTTTGTTCTGCTCTTAAGTCCCTGAACTTGTGAAGTCTCGTTTCCGTAGTGGACCAATTCGTTAACATACCACCAAGCCATTTTTTATTAACATAATGACACCGAGCCCTTATTGCAGCTGATGCTACTGAATCCGCTGCTTTATTTTTTGTACCAACGATTAAGAAGTTTTTTCCCCTACTTGCTGCATCAAAAACTAAATCACAGGTTTCTGATAAAAAACGAGCAGTTCTAGTGAGATTTGTAATATGAATACCTTTACGCTTTGCAGAGATGTAAGGGGCCATTCTAGGATTCCATTTCTTAGTACCATGACCAAAATGAACTCCTGCTTCCATCATCTCTTCCAAATTGATGTTCCAATATCTTCTTGTCATTTTTCCCCAGACTTCCTTTTTTTTAACAAAGAGACGAGGTACCCTGAAATAAATAATTGTTCCGATGGAACCTTCTACGGGGGATTGACCGTTGATACACGACCCAAACCATTAATTTCTTTTAATTACTTATTTTATTTATTACCAATTTAATTACTTATTTTAATTTAATTACTTATTTTATTTTTTACCAAATCAATAATCGGACCAGATAATTGAAAGATAGTTAAAGTGAAAGGAAAAAATAGGAATCATTAAATCGCGTAAATGATTGTTCTGATGTCTCATGGAAATTTGTCTCATGGAAATTGTTTTGGACGTAAGAACAAAATAATTCTCTATGGTGTAACAAAATATCTCTTATTTCCAACTCGAATAGATTCTTTCTTTTGATTTCCAAATGAATGTTCTTGTCTTGCCTTGAAGGATGTACTAATTTTTTGAATCCGGTACCAACAGGTATAATCCCCCCCAGAACAACGTTCTCTTTCAGGCCTTTCAACCAATCAATACGACCTCGTAGAGCAGCTTTTGCTAAAACTCGAGCGGTTTCTTGAAAACTTGCTTCGGATATGAAACTTTGAGTATTTAGAGATGCCCTCGTTATTCCCAATAAGATTGCCCGATAACAGATCGCTTCGTCCAAAGCGCGCCCTGCTCGTTCCGCTCGCAAAAAGCCGATTAATTCTCCAGGTAAAAAAACATTAGACATTCCATCTTCTGAAACCAACACTTTTGATGTTACTTGACGTACAATAATTTCTATATGTCTATTATGGATCTGTACCCCCTGGGATCGATAAACCTTTTGGATCTTATTAACCAAAGAGATACGACTTTGGGCTATGGTTAGCTCAGCTCCAATCAAGAATCCCCAGGGGATTCCAAGAATTCTTTGTATACGTTCGTTCCAACCTTCAACTCTCCTTTCTAGGTTCATCGATATTGAATCAATCGAACGCACTTCTAAGATTTGTTCCACTTTTGGAAGACCTTGCGTTATGTCACCAGATCTCGATTTTTCATATATAAATGTAACTAATGTATCTCCTTCGTAAAGGATTTCTCCATAATGGCTATGAACAGTTGCTCCTGGAGTGGCCAAATAGGGTTTAGCTGATCTTATAACTAAGGAGTCAACATGAACAATTAAAATTTGACCAGATTTTTTTACGTGTGATTCGTATTTGAATAGACATACATTTTCACAAATAAATTGTCCAAGGCTAATTATTGTAGATGTCTCTTCACAATAATCGTGATGGAGAAAGCACCAATTCAAATGGAATGGATTCAAAATTATGTTACCGCATGGATCGGGATTATAAATCCTCCTATTTTCATCTATTAAACAGTATTTAAGTACTTTGAAAGTCTGTTTAAAATTGTCAAGTAGCAAATATTTCTTTAACAAGATATGATTATGAGTTATTAAATAGTAAGATGAAAAAAAATTCGCTATTTTAGGGACAATAGTCCCTAAGGGACCCAGCAAATCCCTAATTTGGATTATGGGATCTGATTCTTTTGTCACATTGTTATATTTCGAGCCATTGAATGGACCAATTCGAGAACAATTGGATGATGACAAAATTATCAAAGATTGGCATTCCTTATTTCGATTCAACAACGTACCAATACCAATAGTTCCTTGATGTTGGGTAAGTGATTGAATCTTCGCCTTGGAATAAAAAGGATTTATATTGGTGCGATCTAATCCATTATCGGAAATCAATACGGAACTTGCCCTATCATACCTTTTTCCGGTATACGAAATAGTGGACTTGACTAACTCAATTCTTATGAAATCGCGAATCAGATCATTTGTCCTTACCTCAACAAAGGAAGCATGAACCTCTTCTATAGAACCATTTTTTTCTTGGTCCCAATTCAATACTAAGCAAGTCCGAACTAATTGAATACTTGTGTGATAAATTCCTCGAATTGACTTGCCATTTCCATAAAGGATATAATTGACAACTCTAAGTTGGACATTATCCTTTTCCTGCAAGAGATCCCGAGGGAAAAGTGTTGCTAAATTTATCCCATCAGCTATTTCATATGTGACTACGGACCGAACCGAAACAAAATACTTTTTCTTGGTGGGTGTGATCCGTTGGACATAGATCCAATTTTTCAATTTTTTTGATTTCTTAGAATTTTTTTTTTCCGTCTCTGGTGGTATCAAAATGCCGCTGTGCCTGGATATCTTATCTGTTTCTCCAGGAAAATGAATATCTCCAGAAAAGATTTTCAGTTCAATACTTTTTTTTTTTCTCTCCACTCGGACTAATCCGCCTACCCGGCTTCTTGTATTTAAAGCGAGTTGTGTATCTACTCCAATGATACTATTGTTCCGGACCATTATGAACGAAGATCCGGGTAAGATATGCACTTCTTCGAGAATGAAAAAAAACCGATCTACTTTCTGGTATTTCGGACTAAATTCTTTTGCTCCTCGATACTCAATCAAATCCTCTTTTTTTATGATTGAATCTACCTCTATGGTCCCATATTTAGTAATTCCTGAACTATTTCTTCTGTATCGTGGATCATCAAAATAAGCAAGAATACTATTTCTACGTAAAATACCATTTATGGGTATTTCAATCGAAATACCAAAACAGGGCATTAGTTCTTTATCTCGTTCTTGATCATATTGTAATGGGATAATGAATCTATTTCTTCGTTTTTTCGCCAAGAAATCAGAATTTTCTTGTAGAATAGAAGGATATATGAAATTCCAATGACCATTGGATATGATTCGATCAGGTCTTGAATAGTCAAGAATTTCCCTATATTTTTTACCAGAAGTATCCAACAATTTATGTCTTACTCGATGATTAGTCATTGAGAGGTCAAAGAAATATCTTTCTTCGAAAGAAAAAGAATGAACATTCATTTTATCTTGATCTTTGTGGAGTGAAAAAGACACTATACTGGATCCGCGCGGACCTCCTGCTAATATCCATAAATGACTTGTTTTTGGTAATAGATGAACATTACCATGTATATATTCAGATGCATGGTGGACATCGGTACTCCAGTGCATTTCTCCCTCTGATTCAGAATAAATATGTTTTCGTACCTTCTCTTTAAAACGAAAAGTAGACGTTCCGGCACGAATCTCAGCAATCACTTGTTCTGATTCTACATATTGATCATTTTGAACTAAAATCAAACTTTTTGGTGGAATATTCACATTATGGATAATATCCCGAGTCTCAATAGTTACATACAAGTCTATAGAACATAGAAAAGCAGGATGCCCATGACGGGTACGTGTGGGATAAACCAAATCCTCATTGAATTTTATTTTTCCATTAGAAGGAGCTCGTACATGTTCGGCAGTATCACCTGTGAATACTCCACCGGTATGAAAAGTTCTTAATGTTAGTTGAGTCCCTGGTTCCCCAATTGATTGACCCGCAATAATACCTACGGCTTCTCCCAATTC